TTCTCGCACCTGTTTTCTATTGTATTGGTGAAACACCAAAAAAATATTTTATTGTGAAAATTTCAAGGAAAGATATTGAAAAATATATTTTCAAAAGAAACTTTTCTATGTAGCGCAAAAGAATAGCGATTTCTTTCTATGGGGCACCCGGTAATAAGAAGATGAAATTGGAAATATCAAAAAATTATTGCTTCGTCCAAGAAAAAAATCTATTTCTACAATCTAATCTTTAATCTATATTCTATCGAATTTAAATATCAGAATAGCGGATATAGTCATGATTCAATGGGTCAGGTCCACTTACTTTTTATTTATTTAATATTTTATGGTGCGTTTGTTTGATGGGAAGAATGGAGAATCGGGAATATTTTGGTTTTTAAATGTTGAATATCTTTTTCTTTTTACAAATATAAAAAATGCCAATTGTCCGATGAAAACGAAAATTAAGACTTGAATTTAGTGAATAAGCCCCTTATCGGATTTGAACCGATGACTTACGCCTTACCATGGCGTTACTCTACCACTGAGTTAAAAGGGCCCATTTATTCCATTCATGAATTACGCATTTTTTTTTATTATGGAGTGTACTGCATATATATATATATGTACATGCAGTAGACTCATAGGAGTTCATTCAGGAACAATAAAATGAATTTACTAGTAAGTGGATAAAAAGAATTCTATGGAATCGTGTATATACTTTCTATTTATATAGAAAGTGTAATTAAAGTATAAAGATAAAAGACTCTTGGAGTCTCGATATAGTTTCTAAACCTAGTTATATATATATTATTGACAATTCCAAAAAACTGATGATACTATCATCATAGTATGATGACGGTCGGGCGGATACGCCCCTATCGTCTAGTGGTTCAGGACATCTCTCTTTCAAGGAGGCAGCGGGGATTCGACTTCCCCTGGGGGTAGGATACTACAAAAGGAAGTTAATCAGGGCTTATCACTAAGCCCAGAATTAATTCTTCCTGGGTCGATGCCCGAGCGGTTAATGGGGACGGACTGTAAATTCGTTGGCGATATGTCTACGCTGGTTCAAATCCAGCTCGGCCCAATAATTCGCAATTCGCCGTTCATGAGTATGATCTAATCAATTTGTCCTACAGAAACAGAAATGCCCGATCCGTATAAATATAAAAATGATAAGTATCAAGAAAGGAGTCTCCTTTTTCTCATTGAAAGATTTATTAATTATCCATAAAAAAACCAACCCATGGGTTATTAGTAATCCGTGTGGATATGATATCAGTATATCATTTGTGTATCTGTTACAACCCGACCGAATAGAATATTCCTATGGTTTCATAGGAATATGTATTCCATATACCTCGCTGGGATTGTAGTTCAATCGGTCAGAGCACCGCCCTGTCAAGGCGGAAGCTGCGGGTTCGAGCCCCGTCAGTCCCGAACTAGGATCTGATAAATTTCTCAAATTCTCTTTTTTTTTTTTTACATTAAAAGGGGGACAGGGAGCAAGATCTAATCCCCCTTGGGGGATCTTTATTTATTTTATTTTTTTTTCTTTCGCATTTCTCATCAGACAAATAAAGGAATTTCAATTTGTTATACTAGTATGTAGTCAAAATACTACCGATTGATCGGGGAGAGACATATGTAAATTGGTACAATCGGCTATATTACTCCATTCAGTATATTAAGAAATACCATACTCGTCGGACTTTCTTTTTCAATTGTTCTTGATCAATGAAAATGAAATGGAATAGAGTGCCCGTAGTTTTATCAGGAGTACATACACAAATTTTATTTCATTATTGTACGATACACAATGAACTTAACATCATTACCGCAACAGAACAGAGTACTTTCTTTTTAGGTGAAAACCCAACCTTCCTAGCTCCGACTTGTGTTGTGTATCAATTGAAAACAATCTATCTCATTCTCATTCAAATATGTAATGTATAAGTATAAAGAAGTAGAATTGTATAAGAAAGAGGGTAGGTTATATAAAAAAAAGGCTGGAAAGGGATGAAAAATTCAATAGGATTCTTTATTGGATCAGGAATACCCTTTTTATTTAGTATGGATAAAGCATCTTCCTATGTTATACTATTCAACTGTTATACTATTCAACTCTTGACGATTAATCGATTTGATCGAGCATGGGTATTCATAATATTGATCCCATTCAGTATCATCACGATACAATTTCAATTTCCAGGAGTAAAATTTATCATCTCTATGGGATTAGATCCCGAGTTATTGCGAAGCAAAAAAAATGAGATTATGGAAGTCAATATTCTCGCATTTATTGCTACTGCGCTGTTCATTCTAGTTCCTACTGCTTTTTTACTTATCATCTACGTAAAAACAGTCAGTCAAAATAATTAATTTGACTGAAGAATTATTAGTTATTATCGATGATTGAAGAAATGAAAGAAAGGTATTCAAACCCCAAGTTTTAAATTCAATTAAATGATCGGGCTGGAATCAGAAGTGTCTGAGATAGTGTGTAGAAAGAACTATA